CGATAAAATGATTAAAAAAAAATCTATTGGAATAAAAGAAATTAATAAAAAAGTTCCTCGATGGTCATACAAATTAATCAACGATTTTGAACAACAGGAGGGGGAAACCGAAGAAACTGTGGTAGAGGATCATCAGATTCGTTCAAGAAAATCCAAACGTGTAGTGATTTTTACTGATAACCAACAAAATACTGATGCTTATACTAATACCAAAGAAACTAATAATACTGATCAAACAGGCGAAGTTGCTTTGATACGTTATTCCCAACAATCGGATTTTCGTCGAGACATAATCAAAGGCTCCATGCGCGCTCAAAGACGTAAAACAGTTACTTGGAAACTCTTTGAAGCAAATGCGCATTCCCCTCTTTTTTTGGACCGAATAGACAAATCTTTTTTTTTTTTTTTTGATATTTCTGAACGGATGAAAAAAAATTTTAGAAATTGGATGTGTAAAAACACAGAATTCACAATTTCGAATTATACAGAGAAAAAGACAAAAGAAAGCGCGAAAAAAAAAGAGGAGGACAAAAAAGAAGAAGACAAAAGAAAGGAGAAAGTGCGTATACAAATAGCGGAAGCCTGGGATAGTATTTTACTTGCTCAAGTAATGAGAGGTTTTTTATTAGTAACCCAATCAATTCTTAGAAAATATATTATATTACCTTCATTGATAATAGCTAAAAATATCGTCCGTATACTATTATTTCAATTTCCGGAATGGTATGAGGACTTAAAGGATTGGAATAGAGAAATGCATGTTAAATGTACCTATAACGGCGTTCAATTATCAGAAAAAGAATTTCCAAAAAACTGGTTAACAGACGGCATTCAGATCAAGATCCTATTTCCTTTTCGTCTTAAACCTTGGCACAGATCTAAGTTACGAGCCCCTTATAACGATCCAATGAAAAAGCAAGGTCAAAAAAATGATTTTTGTTTTTTAACAATTTTTGGAATGGAAGCTGAACTACCTTTTGGTTCTCCCAGAAAAAAACTTTCATTTTTTGAACCTATTTTAAAAGAACTCAAAAAAAAAATTAAAAAATTGCAAAAGAAATGTTTTATAATTCTAGGAATTTTAAAAGAACAAACAAAATTGTTTCTAAATGTCTCAAAAAAACCAAAAAAATGGATCATTAAAAACATTCTGTTTATAAAAGAAATAATAAAAGAACTCTCAAAAATAAACCCAATTATATTATTTGGATTGAGAGAAATAGAAGTATATGAATTGAGTGAAATTAAAAAAGATTCAATAATCAGTAATCGGATGATTCAGGAATCGTCCATTCAAATTAGATCTCAGGATTGGACAAATTATTCATTAACAGAAAAAAAAATGCAAGATCTGACTGATAGAATAAACACCATCATAAATCAAATAGAAAAAATTACAAAAGACAAGAAAAAGGGATTTATAACTTCAAATAGAAATTTGAGTTCTAACAAAATAAGTTATGATGATAAAAGATTGGAATCACAAAAAAATATTTGGCAGATATTAAAAAGAAGAACTGCTCGATTAATCCGTAAATCCCATTATTTTATAATATTTTTCATTGAAAAGATATACATAGATATCTTTCTATCTATGATTAATATTCCTAGTATCAATACACAACTTTTTCTTGAATCAACAAAAAAAATTATTAATAAAAACATTAACAGTAATGAAGCAAATCAAGAAAGAATTAATAAAACAAATCAAAGTTTAATTAAATTTATTTCGATTATAAAAGAGTCACTTTCTAATACTAATATTAGTCTTAATTCAAAGACTTTTTTTGACTTATCTTACTTTTCACAAGCATATGTATTTTACAAATTATCACAAACCAAACTTATTAAGTTAGAGAAATTGAAATCCGTATTTCAATATAATGGAACCCCCCTTTTTCTTAAGAATGAAATAAAGGATTTTTTTGTTGTAAGACAAGAACTATTTCATTCCGAATTAAGACCTAAGAATCTTCGCAATTCTGGAATGAATCAATGGACAAATTGGTTAAGGAGTCATTATCAATATCAATGTGATGTATCTCAAATTAAATGGTCTAGAGTAGTACCACAAAAATGGCGAAATATATTGAACTGTATAGCTCAAAATAAAGATTTATATAAAGATTTGTGTGATTTATATGAAAAAGATGAATTAATTCACTACGAAAAAAAAACAAAAATGGAAACGGATTTATTATTGAATCAAAAGGATAATTTTAAAAAACAATATAGATATGATCTTTTAGCATATAAATCTATAAATTCTGAAACTAAGAAGTACTCTTCAATTTATGGATCACCATTACAAGTAAAAACGAACCAAGATATTTTTTATAATTACAACACACATAAACAAAAATCATTTAATATGGTAGAAATGGTAGAAGATGATATTCGAGATATGGATAAAAATACGGATAGAAAATTTTTTGATTGGAGAATTCTCGATTTTTGTCTTAAAACGAAGGTCGATATTGAGGCCTGGATCAATATTGATACTGACACTAACAGTAATAAATATACTAAGACTAGGGTTAATAAGTATCAAATAATTGATAAAATCAATAATAAGAGTCTTTTTTATCTCACACTTCAGCAAGATCAAAAAATCAACCTATCCAAACAAAAACCCCTTTTGGATTGGATGGGAATGAATGAAGAAATACTAAGTCGTCCCATATCAAATCTGGAACTTTGGTTCTTGCCAGAATTTGTGAGACTTTATAATACGTATAAAATGAAACCGTGGGTTATACCAATTAAATTACTACTTTTTAATTCTAATATAAAAAAAAATGCTAGTGAAAACAAAAGCATCACTGGAAATAAAAAAAGAGATCCTTTTATATCAATATCGTCGAATGAAAAAAAATCTCTTGAATTAGAAAACCGAAATCAAGGAGAAAAAGAATCCACGGGCCAAGCAGATCTTAAATCAGCTCTTTCAAACCAAGAAAAAGATGTTGAAGAAGATTATACGGGATCGGACATGAAAAAACATAGAAATAAAAAGCAATACAAGATCAATACAAAAGCGGAGTTTGATTTCTTCCTAAAAAGGTATTTGTATTTTCAATTGAGATGGGATGATTCTTTAAATAAAAAAATAATCAATAACATCAACGTATATTGTCTCTTGCTTAGACTGATAAATCCAAGAGAAATTACTATATCCTCTATTCAAAGGGGCGAAATGAGTCTGGATATTTTGACGATTCAGAAAGATGTAACTCTTACAGAATTTATTAAAAGGGGATTTTTGATTATTGAACCAATTCGTCTAGCTATAAAAAATGATGGAAAATTTATTATGTATCAAACCCTCGGTATTTCATTAGTTCATAAAAGTAAACATCAAATAAATCAAAGATACCGAGAAAAAAAACATGTTGATAAGAATTCTGATGAAGTCATTACAAAACATCAAAAGATGACGGGAAATAGATATAAAAAAAATTATGATTTGTTTGTTCCTGAAAATATTTTATCGCCTAGACGTCGTAGAGAATTGCGAATTCTAATTTGTTTAAATTCTAAGAATAGACATAGAAAGGCATCTTTTTGTAATGGGAATGAGGTAAACAGTCAAGTTGTGGATAAAAGCAAAAAATATAAAAAAAAACTTATAAAATTAAAGCTATTTCTTTGGCCCAATTATCGATTAGAAGATTTAGCTTGTATGAATCGTTATTGGTTTAATACGAATAATGGCAGTTGTTTCAGTATGGTAAGGATACATATGTATCCGCGATTGAAAATTCATTAATAGTACATTTTTCCTATATTTCCCATACCATATCTGGTCTATGACGACAAAGAGATGCACGCATACATTGTCTTACATTCCATTCTGATACATGATACTAATTCAATGACATATCAATTAGATCTAGAATGAACAAAATTTTCTTATTTTAGGTCGAAACTTTTATCTTTTGTGAGTGAAGAAACCAACCATACTTTTGTATCCCCTTTCAAATCCAATTTTAAAATGAAAATAGGATTGAGTAAGTTTTATTAAATTAAAAAAATTAGAAATTAATAACGAAATACAAATTTTTGTATATACCAAATAGAAATTAGGGGCATTATTATTACTGATCAATAAAGATATCTATCAATAAAAAATATCTTAAAATAAAAAGAGGGGGGGGAGAGAAGATTTCAGTTTATGGTAAAAAATTCATTCATCTCAGTTATTTCACAAGAAGAAAAAGACGAAAACAGAGGATCTGTTGAATTTCAAATAGTTAGTTTCACCAATAGGATACGAAGACTTACTTCACATTTACAATTACACAAAAAAGACTATTTATCTCAGAGAGGTTTACGTAAAATTCTGGGAAAACGCCAACGATTACTGTCTTATTTGTCAAAGAAAAATAGAATATGTTATAAAGAATTAATTAATCGGTTGGATATTCGGGAGTCAAAAACTCGTTAATTTTATTTTTATAAAGGCATTTTGAATTATTTGATTTATTAGATCTTGAATTTTAATGAACTTTTTTTCGTTTTCAGCAATTCATGAAAGAATGAATCGAGGAAAAACCTATGAATATACCGGCTACAAGAAAAGACCTCATGATAGTCAATATGGGCCCCCACCACCCATCAATGCATGGTGTTCTTCGACTCATCATTACTCTAGATGGTGAAGATGTTATTGACTGTGAACCAATATTGGGTTATTTACACCGAGGAATGGAAAAAATTGCGGAAAATCGAACAATTATACAATATTTGCCTTATGTAACACGGTGGGATTATTTAGCTACTATGTTCACAGAAGCAATAACTGTAAACGGACCGGAACAGTTGGGAAATATTCAAGTACCTAAAAGAGCCAGCTATATCAGAATAATTATGTTGGAGTTGAGTCGTATAGCTTCTCATCTGTTATGGCTCGGTCCTTTTATGGCGGATATTGGTGCACAAACTCCCTTTTTCTATATTTTCAGAGAAAGAGAATTAGTATATGATCTATTCGAAGCTGCCACCGGTATGAGAATGATGCATAATTATTTTCGTATCGGAGGAGTAGCGGCCGATCTACCTCATGGCTGGATAGATAAATGTTTGGATTTCTGCGATTATTTTTTAACAAGAGTTGCTGAATATCAAAAACTTATTACACGAAATCCTATTTTTTTAGAACGAGTCGAGGGAGTAGGCATTATTGGTAGAGAGGAAGTAATAAATTGGGGTTTATCGGGACCAATGCTGCGAGCTTCCGGAATACAATGGGATCTTCGTAAAGTTGATCATTATGAATGTTACGACGAATTTGATTGGGAAGTACAGTGGCAAAAAGAAGGAGATTCATTGGCTCGTTATCTAGTCCGAATTGGTGAAATGATAGAATCCGTAAAAATTATTCAACAGGCCCTGGAAGGAATTCCAGGGGGACCCTATGAGAATTTAGAAATACGATACTTTGATAGAGAAAGGAATCCGGAATGGAATGATTTTGAATATCGATTTATTAGTAAAAAGCCGTCTCCTACATTTGAATTGCCGAAACAAGAACTTTATGTGAGAGTAGAAGCCCCAAAGGGAGAATTGGGAATTTTTCTCATAGGGGATCAGGGTGGTTTTCCTTGGAGATGGAAAATCCGCCCGCCGGGTTTTATCAATTTGCAAATTCTTCCGCGGTTAGTTAAAAGAATGAAATTGGCTGATATTATGACGATACTAGGTAGTATAGATATCATTATGGGAGAAGTTGATCGTTGAAATGATAATTGATACACCGGAAGTACAAGATATCGATTCTTTTTCTAGATTAGAATTTTTTAAAGAGGTTTATGGAATTCTATGGGTTCTTGTTCCTATTTTGACTCTTGTAGTGGGAATCACAATAGGCGTACTGGTAATTGTATGGTTAGAAAGAGAAATATCGGCAGGGATACAACAACGTATTGGACCTGAATACGCCGGCCCTTTGGGAGTTCTTCAAGCTCTAGCAGATGGGACAAAACTACTTTTCAAAGAAAATCTTTTTCCATCTAGGGGGGATACTCGTTTATTCAGTATCGGGCCATCCATAGCAGTCATATCAATTTTAGTAAGCTATTCAGTAGTTCCTTTTGGATATCACCTTGTTTTAGCGGATCTCAATATCGGTGTTTTTTTATGGATTGCCATTTCCAGTATTGCTCCAATTGGACTTCTTATGTCGGGATACGGGTCAAATAATAAATATTCCTTTTTAGGCGGTCTACGAGCTGCTGCTCAATCGATTAGTTATGAAATACCATTAACTTTATGTGTGTTATCAATATCTCTACGTGCGATTCGTTGATACATAGACATAAACTTTTCTCTATTCCTTCCTTTCAAGGAAAGGGTTGGAATGGATTGAGTAGATATCTTAATTTTTTTTTATTCATTATTCGGGTTGATGAACTAAATCAAATAGTTATATGAGTGAAAGAAAACAGCTTATATATAAATTCGCAGTAAAAAGATTGATTCTCATTTTCTATGTATAAGAGTTAGAGAGTTAAGCGGAAATAAACAGAAGAGACCGTTTCCCCCAAGATTGGTTGATTAGTCATCCTGACTTGAAGCGGGTTCAAAAGATCAACCGTATTGAGCTTTCACTATCATTTTTATGTATTAGCATAACGGGGGATTGAGCAAAAACGAGTGGATGGTTAGAAACACGAACATATGGAAAGGATTAGTAATGGAGATTATGTAAATTCTCCAAAAGGACATTTTTACATAATATACAAACAAAGAATACTAATTGGGGCTTGAAGTTGGTAGAAATGATCAGGCAGTACTCCCCATGACACGATTCCAATCCAGAGTATACTCCTATCCACCGATTTAATAAATAACTATTCGAAACGAAATAATCCTTTACTTTATTTTGAAAGCCCTCTTTTTCTCAGAAATAGAAAGAAGAATAGGAACGAAAAAAAAAAAAAAAGATATACTTTATTTATTCTTTGTTACTTTTATTCTTTCCCATATACATATTAATAGATATATAATTTGTGTCATAATTCATTAATTAATATAGAATTTTTTTTTTTTCGTACGTGAAACCAACGGGTTATTGATATTTTTACAAGAAGTATTTTATTGAACAGTTAAGTTATTACTGAACAAAGAAGAATTGAAATTATTATTGAAATTATTAAATTAAAGAAAGGATGAGATCAATTCAGAAGTACTTTTTTTATTTAATTTTGAATTAAAATAATTATAACAGACAGAATTCAATTGGTCTAATTTGGGACCGGCCGATAGTTATCCATCCTACAAACATATCAAGATTCAAAAAAGAATACTGACGCGGTCCCTATATTTATTTCTGGCCTTCAAGGAGCCGTATGAGGTGAAAATCTCATGTACGGTTCTGTAATAGCGATGGTAACAGTGATGGTATCACCGACTATAATTATCTAACAGTTCAAGTACAATTGATATTGTTGAGGCGCAATCAAAATATGGTTTTTGGGGATGGAATTTGTGGCGTCAGCCTATAGGGTTTATCATTTTTATTATTTCTTCCCTAGCAGAATGTGAGAGATTACCTTTTGATTTACCAGAAGCAGAAGAAGAGTTAGTAGCAGGTTATCAAACCGAATACTCGGGTATAAAATTTGGGTTATTTTATGTTGCTTCCTATCTCAACCTATTGGTTTCTTCATTATTTGTAACAGTTCTTTACTTGGGAGGTTGGAATATATCTATTCCGGACATATATGTTTCTGAGCTTTTTGAAATAAATAAAACATGTGGAGTTTTTGGAGCGATAATTGGTATCTTTATTACATTAGCTAAAACTTATTTGTTCTTGTTCATTCCTATCACAACAAGATGGACTTTACCGAGGCTAAGAATGGACCAACTATTGAATCTTGGATGGAAATTTCTTTTACCTATTTCTCTCGGTAATCTATTATTAACAACTTCTTTCCAACTCTTTTCACTGTAAAGTAACATTCTATATTCACAACGTGTCTCAAACAAGAGAAATAAACAAACATAAAACTATTCATATATATATTAACGATATGTTCTCTATGGTAACTGGGTTCATGAATTATGGTCAACAAACAGTACGAGCTGCAAGGTACATTGGTCAAAGTTTCATGATTACTTTATCCCACGCAAATCGTTTACCCGTAACTATTCAATATCCTTATGAAAAATCAATCACCGCGGAGCGTTTCCGCGGTCGAATCCATTTTGAATTTGATAAATGTATTGCTTGTGAAGTATGCGTTCGTGTATGTCCTATAGATCTACCCGTTGTTGATTGGAAATTGGAAACCGATATTCGCAAGAAACGGCTGCTTAATTACAGTATTGATTTCGGAGTCTGTATATTTTGTGGTAATTGCGTTGAGTATTGTCCAACGAATTGTTTATCAATGACTGAAGAATATGAACTTTCTACTTATGATCGTCACGAATTGAATTATAATCAAATTGCTTTGGGTCGTTTACCAATGTCAGTAATTGACGATTATACAATTCGAACAATTTTGAATTCGCCTCAAATAAATAAGTAAATCTCTTATTAACGAATAATTTAGAATTACTTTACTAATAACTAATATAGAAGGAATTTAGGTTTCTTTCGTGTTGTTTGGTCAATAACTACAAATACCAACTATTGATTGGTTGGTAAGAAACGCGTCTTAATTTGGATTGAAAATCCATTAATTAATATATCCATAATTGTTTTAAAATATATCGTTTAGAATTAGAACGACTCTTTCAGATAAAGAATGAAATTAGTCCAATAATAGTACTCAGATTTATTCATATCCCTTAGTATTTATTTACTTAGGATTAAATTAGGAATTGCTCAAAAATCATAAAAAAAAAAATTTCTGGTCGGGTCTCAATAAGGTCATGAAAAACATTTCTATTTATTTATCTCTTATTTTACATATAATGGATTTGCCCGGACCAATACATGATTTTCTTTTAGTCTTTCTGGGATCGGTTCTTATACTAGGAGGTATGGGGGTGGTATTATTTACCAACCCCATTTATTCTGCCTTTTCATTGGGACTGGTTCTTGTTTGTATATCCTTATTCTATATTCTATTAAACTCTTATTTTGTAGCTGCTGCACAACTCCTTATTTACGTGGGAGCTATAAATGTTTTAATCGTATTTGCTGTGATGTTCATGAATGGTTCAGAATATTACAAAGATTTGAATCTTTGGACCATTGGGGATGTGGTTACTTTGCCAGTTTGTACAAGTATTTTTGTTTTACTCATGATTATTATTACGGATACGTCATGGTACGGAATTATTTGGACTACAAGATCAAACCAGATTATAGAGCAAGATTTGATAAGTAATAGTCAACAAATTGGAATTCATTTATCAACAGATTTCTTTCTTCCATTTGAATTCGTTTCGATAATTCTTTTAGCCGCTTTGATAGGTGCAATTGCCGTGGCGCGACAGTAAAAAATTTATAGAATTAGCAATGCACATTAAACTCTGTTCGGTTTTATTACATTACATTTATTTCCCTTTAATTAAAGATTGTTTATGTCTAAAATAGAAATTATTCAATCTATTCTATTAACACTAGAAAATCTGCCTTTGTTCCGTACTTTTTTTTATTCTAGTCAATTGAATCTGTTGAATTGTTGTTCAGTTCATATTGAAATGAATCGAAATTGATAAGGAGTTGGTCAATGATGCTCGAACATGTACTTGTTTTGAGTGCCTACTTATTTTCTATCGGTATCTATGGATTGATCACGAGCCGGAATATGGTTAGAGCCCTTATGTGTCTTGAACTTATACTGAATGCGGTTAATATGAATTTCGTAACATTTTCTGATTTTTTTGATAGTCGCCAATTAAAAGGAAATATTTTCTCAATTTTTGTTATAGCTATTGCAGCCGCTGAAGCAGCTATTGGCCCGGCTATTGTTTCATCAATTTATCGTAACAGAAAATCAACTCGTATCAATCAATCGAATTTGTTGAATAAGTAGTATTAATCATATAAATTCTAATATTCATAAATTAGAATTACCATGACCATACATTACGTAATAATACATGTTTTCAAAAATGTAAGAAATTAAAGTATCTTGGCTCTATCGCATGAGTCAATCCAGAAGTAGATTGATTAGAAAAATTATGATAAATTATTGATTCATCTGGTGTCTAAATATATGATTCATTTACAAGTTTACTAGATCGAAACTTTCTGACATTCAAAAATTTATAGATCCAAATGTCACATTCAGTAAAGATTTATGATACGTGTATAGGGTGTACTCAATGCGTGCGCGCCTGCCCAACGGATGTATTAGAAATGATACCTTGGGACGGGTGTAAAGCTAAGCAAATTGCTTCTGCTCCAAGAACAGAGGACTGTGTCGGTTGTAAGAGATGTGAATCCGCCTGTCCGACAGATTTCTTGAGTGTTCGAGTTTATTTATGGCATGAAACAACTCGAAGTATGGGTCTGGCTTATTAATACGTTCCAGAAAACCCTACTTGAATACATTTGATTTTTTTACCTTTACCGACAAAAACCCGCGCTCAAAAACTATTTATTTTGAGCACGGGTTTTTCTGGTCCAAGTTTATCTTGTTTTTACCATGAATAATTTTCCTTGGTTAACGCTAGTTGTAGTTTTGCCAATATTCGCGGGTTCCTTAATTTTCTTTCTACCTCATAGAGGAAATAAGATAATGCGTTGGTATACTATAGGTATATGCATAATAGAACTCCTTCTAACAACCTATGCATTCGGTTATCGTTTCCAATTGGATGATCCATTAATGCAACTGACAGAGGATTATAAATGGATCGATTTTTTTGATTTTTACTGGAGATTGGGAATAGATGGAATTTCTATAGGACCCATTTTACTGACAGGATTTATCACAACTTTAGCTACTTTAGCGGCTCGGCCGATTACTCGAGATTCCCGACTATTCCATTTTCTGATGTTAGCAATGTATAGCGGTCAAATAGGACCATTTTCTTCTCGAGACCTTTTACTTTTTTTCATCATGTGGGAGTTAGAATTAATTCCAGTTTATCTACTTCTATCCATGTGGGGGGGAAAGAAACGTTTGTATTCAGCTACAAAATTTATTTTGTACACTGCAGGAAGTTCCGTTTTTTTATTAATGGGAGTTTTGGGTATTGGTTTATATGGTTCCAATGAACCAACATTAAATTTTGAAACATCAGCTAATCAATCGTATCCTGTAGCACTGGAAATAATATTCTATATTGGATTTCTTATTGCTTTTGCTGTCAAATCACCGATCATACCCTTACATACATGGTTACCAGACACCCATGGAGAGGCACATTACAGTACTTGTATGCTTTTAGCCGGAATCTTATTAAAAATGGGAGCGTATGGATTGGTTCGGATCAATATGGAATTATTACCCCACGCCCATTCTATATTCTCTCCCTGGTTGATTATAGTAGGCACAATTCAAATAATCTATGCAGCTTCAACATCTCCCGGTCAGCGTAATTTAAAAAAAAGAATAGCCTACTCTTCTGTATCTCATATGGGTTTCATAATTATAGGAATTGGTTCTATAAGCGATACAGGACTCAACGGAGCCATTTTACAAATAATCTCTCACGGATTTATTGGCGCTGCGCTTTTTTTCTTGGCCGGAACGAGTTATGATAGAATACGTCTTGTTTATCTCGACGAAATGGGCGGAATGGCTATCGCAATTCCAAAAATATTCACGACTTTCAGTATCTTATCACTGGCTTCTCTTGCATTACCGGGCATGAGCGGTTTTGTTGCCGAATTGTTAGTTTTTTTTGGAATACTTACTAGTCAAAAATATCTTTTAATGACAAAAATATTAATTACTTTTGTAATGGCAATTGGAATGATATTAACTCCTATTTATTCATTATCTATGTTACGCCAGATGTTCTATGGATACAAGCTTTTTAATGCCCCAAACTCTTATTTTTTTGATTCGGGACCGCGAGAATTATTTGTTTCGATCTCTATCCTTTTACCTGTAATAGGTATTGGTGTTTATCCCGATTTCGTTTTATCATTATCAGTTGACAAGGTCGAAGCTATTCTATCCAATTATTTTTTTCGATAGTTTTTGTGAGTAAACCAAAAAATGAAACAGAAATCCCATGATTTTAAAAATGGTTGATTGTACAATAAAAAAATGAGTCTTTTATATTCTTTTAAGTAAAATAAATAAATTGGAATTCTATTATAACTAGATATCTTTTGAATTTGTGCGAACCATTTGAATCAAGTAATGGAAAGGATTCAAATGGTTCTTGATTGTTTACATGAAGTTTTCGTATATATACCTGTATGCCGTCCTATGTTTATATTCGTCAAGTCTTTTATTCAATTAGATGTTAATGTAAATGAACCATAACTATGCAACCCTATTCCTAATAGATTAACCCCAAAATAGCATATCCAAATTATAAGAAAGCCCATTGAGGCCACAATTGCAGAATTTACACTTTCAAAATTTTTATTTGTTCTAATATGTAAATAAATAGCGAATATGGTCCAAGTAATAAATGCCCAAGTCTCCTTTGGATCCCAATTCCAATACGATCCCCATGCTTCATTAGCCCATACTGCTCCCGAAAGAATACCTACGGTTAAAAGGATAAACCCTAGACTAATAATACGATAACTCCAACGATCCAATTGTTGAATCAATTGATACCTGTAATAATTTTGAGACGAAATAAAAGAAGTGTTTCGTAAGACATTGTTTCTTTCGTTCACATATTGAATCTCACTAAAGTAAACTGACTCATTTTCTAAATTATTGCTTTTACTAAAAATCCTTATGAATTTTCGAAATGTAATGACTAGAAGAGCTAGTGATAATAATGATCCACACAAAAGAGCTGCATAGCTCAATACCATCATACTTACGTGCATCATTAACCAATGGGATTGGAGAGCGGGTACTAATATCGCGGATTGATGCATTTCAGTTAAAAGACCCGAAGTTGCAAAACCTTGAGTAAAAATAGCACTTGGCGCGGTTATTGCGCTAAAATGGTTTTTCTGTTTTTTAAAATACGGAATAATATGAATAAAGGAAAAACTCCACGAAAGAAAAATTAATGATTCATATAAATCACTTAATGGTAAATGCCTCAAATACATCCAACGAGTAACTAATAATCCTGTTATGCAGAAAAAAGTAGCTATCATCCCCTTTTCTGACGAATCATCTAGTCCTACGATTTCATCGACTAATAAAATTATCAAATGAATTGTAATTACAATTGAAACGATCGAAAAGGATATATGAGTTAATATATGCTCTAAAGTTGAAAATATCATAAAAATTTTTAAATTAATAAGGGCGTCCCTCAATTATAGGAATTGAAATCGGGAATTGAATTCATTATAGGACTTACTCTTTTAGAAGATGCCATGCCGCCACTCGGACTCGAACCGAGATGCTCTAGCACTGCTTCCTAAGAGCAGCGTGTCTACCGATTTCACCATAGCGGCTTATTCGAAATCATAATAACCTATTTTTATTCAATCGTCGAGCTTGAAGGAGTTAATTCAATCCAATATTTTTTTTTAGGAAACCATTCAAATTGATGAATAAAAACTTGTTTAAAAATTAGGGATTAAAACGTTTTCGTTAACGTTAATAATATTGATTTTTCTTATTATTATCTTTTTATTTAGTTATTTAGTATTTTAGGATGTCAATTTTATTTAACTGAACTAACAATGTATTTTTTCGTCGGCTATTACTTTATGCTCTCCTAAAACTAAAATGTAACAGTTGTAACTAGATAATTTTTACTTCAATCCCTGGATATAAGTAAAAAAAATGTTCTGCCTCGTTTGCATTTTTTAATGATTAATTTCTTTTATCATTTATTTTATTAATCTAAAATAAAAAATGCATTTTATCGATTAATAAAAAAATAGAATTTTTATATAACACAATTTCAGCGATACACTCAAAAGATTTATGTAAATATTTGCATAGTTAGGTTGCGTTAGGATTTTTTGTTGTGTAGAGAGTTTGCGTTAAGATTTAGCAAACCCATTAAGTTAGGTATTTGGGATGGTCGTATCAATCATATAAAAAAATTTCGTATAGAAATTGTACCGTACTTCAAAATATTTTCTAAATTTTTTAATAATTTTTTAATTAATATATATATATTATATCTTGATCGATCTTCCAATCGAAACATAGGATCTAAAATAGATCACTCAAAATTGGCGCATTCGTCATATAACTACCTAAAAATGTAAAATAGAACTACCTAAAAATGTAAACGGGACTTTTATTAATTTAATTGGGTTTAAGGAATTTATATAGTGATAATAATTTCTAAAACCCAAAATAATGGTTTAAAAGATTATAAAAAACATTTTAAACTTAATCAATTAGTTTCAACGACCTCTTCTTTATAATATAATATAAAATCACAAAAAAAATATAACTAAAAAAAAATTCTTTTTATTATTGAGTAAGGGCGATGGGGAAAGTGATAATCCCCATCCGGAAAATGATAAAACATACTAAAATGAAAGGCGAAACCTTGCGCTTGCGTTTACCCTTTTTTCAAACAAAAAAGTACCATTAGAATTCAGTAGACAACAGAATTCTTATCTATATCAGAAACGAAAGAAAAATTTGGCTTCAAATTAAAGTAAAACAAATTCAATTTTATATTCGTTTAAATTAAAACATTATGAGACTAATTCTTTTTTATTTATTTTATTTTTAATGTATATTGTTTATATTGTAATTTATCTTATATATTCATATTTATTCTTTTACTATACTATTATGATGTTAATATTAATTCTAATTGATAAATATTATTTATCATTTTTATAACTTATAAATCTTATAAATAAACTATAAACAAAATTATATCACTTTATTAGTTATTAGAACGATTCAGATTATTTATTTGTTACACAAAAAAAACTTTTAGAACTCCCGGTAGAAAGAGATTTCGCTAACGAAAAAGCTTTCAATGCTGCCCTATACCCCTTCCTTTTCCAAATATTTTTACGAATACGTTTTTTTGAAATAGAGGTGCGCTTTTTTGGAACTGCCATTAAAAAGTTATAATAGGTTTTTCGGTTGGATGTGAAAGACATCTATTGTTCAAAATCAATTGTTCTTTACTATTCTCTATCTATTTTTTCTCGAAATTAGACTCCAAAAAAAAAGGGGGGTAAAAATCCCATAAAATATTAATAGATAAGGTACACTATGCCAAATAGATTGAAGTTGATAAAAAAAAAAAAAAAAATAATACAAAAAAAAAAAAAAAAAAAAAAAAAGAAAGATTGTCCGTTTCGTTTTCTTTCTATTTTCGTCGTGTTACATTTATACATGTAATAAAAAAATCTAAAAGTTTAATAACCCAACCCTTTTCCCGCTTAATTAAAAAATAAAAAACTTTAATAATTTTTTCTATTATATTAATTAATTTAATATTAATTTAATTGTTCAAGCTCGAAGAAAGAGTCCACAAAATTTTAATTATCAAATGAGACTAGTAGTTAATCTGTTAAAGGATACAAAATACATAATTTAAAGGCATTTTATTTGCCCCCTTTTTTTTCCGTAAAATTAAAGTGTTGGATATCATAGCATTTCCTACAAATAGCTTTTATTGTAATGGAAGACAAACAATTAGTTACAAAACAAATTGGTTAATGATTCTAAATAACCGAATTACAATAACAATAAATAGTTTTAGTTATGGGCTTTATGATTCATATCAAATACTGTTTTTGGTATAATTATTTATCCTTGTTTTATAGATATAAAAAAATTATTGTAATACGTAATAATTAAAATGAAAATTCGAATTTTCATTTTTTATCTTCATAAAATTTTATTTAAAAATTTTAATTTAATATTAAAAATTCAGTATTAATAAAATTAGTATTTATTTTTCACTAGTGACTTATTTATATCATTTGAATTTATATCATTTGACCAATTATAACCTCTTGATTTTAAATATTTGAAGTAGTTTGGAAAGATTCAGAATAATTAAGGCTAGAAAATTCTATTTAAGTTTTATTTTATATATCTTCATTTTTTTTTATTAACCGACCCCAAACGAAATAAGAACCGGTGACTCAGAAACAATTAATTAAGATAATTTTTTTTTTTTTTTTTTTATGGAATATACATATCAATATTCATGGATTATACCTTTCATTCCACTTCCAGTTCCTATCTTAATTGGAACAGGACTTCTACTTTTTCCAACGGCAACAAAAAATCTTCGCCGTATGTGGGCTTTTCCTAGTGTTTTATTATTAAGTATAGTTATGGTTTTTTCAGCCCTTTTTTCTATTCAGCAAATAAATAAGAATTCTGTCTATCAATATGTATGGTCTTGGACCATCAATAATGATTTTTCTTTAGAATTTGGCTGCTTGGTTGATCCACTTACTTCTATTATGTCGATATTAATCACTACTGTTGGAATTATGGTTCTTATTTATAGTGACAATTATATGTCTCATGATCAGGGATATTTGAGATTTTTTGCTTATATGAGTTTTTCCAATACTTCAATGTTGGGATTAGTTACTAGTTCTAATTTGATACAAATTTATATTTTTTGGGAATTAGTTGGAGTGTGTTCTTATCTATTAATAGGTTTTTGGTTCACACGACCCAGTGCCGCGAATGCTTGTCAAAAAGCGTTTGTAACTAATCGTGTCGGGGATTTTGGTTTATTATTAGGAATTTTGGGTTTTTATTGGATAACAGGTAGTTTCGAATTTCGGGATTTGTTTGAAATATTCAATAACTTGGTTTATAATAATGAAGTTAATTTTTTATTTGTTACTTTATGCGCCTCCCTATTATTTGCCGGCGCTGTTGCTAAATCCGCCCAATTTCCCCTTCATGTATGGTTACCTGATGCCATGGAAGGGCCTACCCCCATTTCGGCTCTTATACATGCCGCTACTATGGTAGCAGCAGGAATTTTTCTTGTAGCTCGGCTTCTTCCTCTTTTCATAGTTATACCTTACATTCTAAATCTAATAGCTTTGATAGGTATAATAACATTATTTTTAGGAGCCACTTTAGCTCTTGCTCAAAAAGATATTAAGAAAAGCTTAGCTTATTCTACAATGTCTCAATTGGGTTATATGATGTTAGCTCTAGGTATGGGGTCTTATCGAGCTGCTTTATTTCATTTGATTACTCATGCTTATTCGAAGGCATTGTTGTTCTTAGGATCTGGATCAATTATTCATGCGATGGAAGCTATTGTTGGATATTCTCCAGATAAAAGTCAGAATATGGTTCTTATGGGCGGTTTAAGAAAACATGTACCAATTACAAAAACTGCTTTTTTATTGGGTACACTTTCTCTTTCTGGTATTCCACCCCTTGCTTGTTTTTGGTCCAAAGATGAAATTCTTAATGATAGTTGGTTGTATTCACCTATTTTTGCAATAATAGCTTGGTCCACAGCA